TTTCGATTATCTAATAAATCACTTAATGAAAGTAGATTCTCTTTCCATTCATTTAAAAACTTCCATGATCCCTTCCCGAACCAAACATGAATCTTTCGATTCATTTGGCTCTCACGCTCAATTACTTAAATTACTTATGATAAATTCCCATATCTTTTTTTGAATGTAATGAGCCTATCCTCTACTCTCTTCATATTCCAAAATAAAAATATCAAAACCAATCACTAATCCAAAACCAAAAAAGTCGGAGGACTCTTCTGACCAAACAAAAATATGTAATTGTCAACAAAGTTGTTTCTTTTTTTTTTTTTATCCAAAAATCCAAAAAGGGTTTTCTTCCTTTAATACACAATACATAGGTCGTCGATTCATCATTGGATAAAAGGGGGTTTAATCCCAATTTTTGTAATAAGCGGTTCAAATCATTTTATCCATATGAGTGTTCTTATATAGATAAATTATTCATTTTGAAAGCATCTCTATATTAATATTCATATTGTGGTAGAAAGAGTACCATGCTGCGTCTGGACTTCAAACGAATTAGCTTTAACCATAGTTAATGGTCCCACATTTTTGGTTGATAGAGAATCAAAGCGGATTTACCAACGAATAACGAAATGCTATGGTTCTTGCATATGATTTCTTTATTCAGAAGTCATTCGTGAGATAATGTACCTACTTTTCCTAGTTATAACATAAAAAGTACAGCTGGTTGGATCCAGCCTATTCTTGAAATAAACAACTCGCACACACTCCCTTTCCAAAAAAAACCAATACCCCAAGCACTACACTTAGATTTATTAGATTTGTTGCTAAAATATCGGTATTAAACCCGAAACTCCCGGCGGATGGCCAGTGGCCTAAAGAAACGAAAGAATCGGTTACATTTTTCATATGATCTCCTCTTATAGATAGACTAAAAAAAAAGAACAGAGTTCTTTTTGTATCGCCCTGCCCCCCCTTTGATATATTTGATATATATATATATATTTTACTATTTCTAAATCGAGCCAAAAAATATTCGATTTAGAAATGGTGAATTACCCCCTTCTTTATTTAAACCCTTCCTAAAAAATATAAAAGGGGGTTCCTTAGACTACGAACGGAAAGGATGAAAGCGAGTGAGTATGCTAATTCCTCATACACAAATCAGCCCTTCCCGTGGGTTATTGCTTTTTCTAATTTATAAGATTAAACAAAAGGATTCGCAAATAAAAGTGCTAATGCTACAACCAGGCCATAAATTGTTAAAGCTTCCATAAAAGCTAGACTAAGCAATAAGGTACCTCGTATTTTTCCCTCCGCCTCAGGCTGTCTCGCGATACCTTCTACAGCTTGGCCCGCAGCAGTACCTTGACCAACTCCAGGTCCAATAGAAGCAAGCCCTACAGCCAATCCAGCAGCAATAACGGAAGCGGCAGAAATCAGTGGATTCATGATAAGTTCCTCATACAAAAAAAAATGGTTAATGATACAGTCAGCCAATGAATTCTAATCCAGTCGAAGTCACTACAAACTTCAAATTGAAGTAATAATCTTATTCAAGGATCAAAACTACTTTACTTCGATATCTCTTTTTTAGTTCCTATCGACAAAGTCTTTGCGAATCCGTACGACTTTCGTCCGTCCATTTCTTTGTTCCGAACCATTCTTTGAATTCTTCGATTTTTTTCTTGATTTCATCTGTTTATTCATTAAACTCACAGTCCCAGAGGATACGGAAAGACTTCTATTGTAATAGCCATCAAATTTCTAGTAGTAGGGCAAATTGAATATCTCTTTAGTTCATATATAACTAGTCAATATTTAATATCAATCACCTATACATGTCTTTCTTCCATAACGTAAACCAACTCTTCATTCATCTTAAATTCAATCGAATTCGAGAATTATGCGTCGAAAAACAAGTTGACTTATAGCATAGTGATTTTTACATATAATATACCTAGTAAAACCTCCCTCTCCGATCCGAATCACCCTATTTTTTATGAATCCCTTTTTTGTTTGTAAATACTTCTTCCCCTTTCTTTATCATTCTCCCGCATGGATACAATCTAAATAGACAAATTTCTTAGGCCGAATCAGTGGATAGAAATATCATTATTTGATTGATCTAAGTTCACGCAATTTATTATTTCTGAAAATTTTATTTTGGTCAATCGCTGAAGAAAATCAACTGAAAGGGGAATCCTTCTATAGAGCACTCCTCTTTTTTTACTCACACGTCGTAAACCACAAGAATTCTTATTCAAATTCTGATTCCGAATAGGAAATATTAGGATTGGCCGACCAGCAATATAAAATGAATATCTATTCAGGAGAGAATGGTATAATATAAGTGGATCAACCAAGAATTTTAGGAAAAAGATCTTTTAGATCTCTTTCCCCCCCTTTTTTTTTTACAACTCTCTACTCTAATATCTTTGGCTATTACTATAGATTGTATATAGTGAGTTGTATATTTAGATTTCCTAATTAGATTAGATTAGATTTTTTTTGAGCCACGCATACATTACCTTGGGATAAGCTAAAAAAGAATCTTTCAAAAACTAGTCAATGATGGCCCTCCATGGATTCCCCTATATAAGCCGCGGCTAAAGTTGCAAAAATCAGAGCTTGAATACCACTTGTAAATAATCCAAGGAACATGACAGGTATAGGAACCACTAAAGGTACTAAAGAAACAAGAACAACAACTACTAATTCATCAGCTAATATATTTCCGAAAAGTCGAAAACTAAGTGATAAAGGCTTTGTGAAATCTTCTAAGATGTTAATGGGTAAAAGGATTGGGGTTGGTTGAATATATTTCCCGAAATAACCCAATCCCTTTTTGGTAAGACCTGCATAGAAATATGCCACTGACGTGAGTAAAGCCAAAGCAACAGTAGTATTTATATCATTCGTGGGTGCGGCTAGCTCCCCATGAGGTAATTGTATGATTTTCCAAGGTAAAAGCGCTCCTGACCAATTAGAAACAAAAATAAATAGAAACATTGTTCCAATAAAAGGAACCCAGGGGCCATATTCTTCTCCAATTTGAGTTTTACTCACATCTCGAATGAATTCAAGTACATATTCGAAGAAATTCTGACCACCGGTCGGAATAGTTTGTGGGTTCCGAACAGTTAGAGTAGCTGAACCCAATAAGATAGCAATTACAACCCAAGAAGTAATAAGTACTTGGCCGTGGACTTGAAAACCTCCTATTTTCCAATAGAAATGTTGGCCTACTTCCACACCAGAAATATCGTATAACCCCTTTAGTGTGTTGATAGAACAGGATAGAACATTCATATTGCCCTCTTAAAAAAATATAGCTTTAAATAAAATTATTTTGATTCAAACGTCTCTTTCTCTACGTGACTACTTGAATCCCATATATATTTATAATACCAATTCAATTCTTGAATACAACGAATCACATAATATCCCCAGTTTTTTATCTCTTTTTTTAGATCCAAAAAGAGTATCTGAGATTCATAAATAGTAACTGATTACAAAACTCTATGAAATTTCCAAAGTAAGTTAAGTTTTTTATCTTATTATTAAATTAAAATTATATGATTATGAATTACGGATTTCTTATATAACTAGAACGCCCTTCACGAATTGCGAATACTAATTTGTTAAGAATTAATCGAATTGAAGATATAGCGTCATCGTTGGCTGGAATCGAAATATCTGCAAGATCGGGGTCACAATTTGTATCGATTAAACAAATTGTTGGAATTCCCAAAGTGATACATTCTTGAAGGGCCGTATATTCTTCGTGTTGATCAATGATGATTACAATATCTGGTAACCCCGTCATATATTTAATCCCGCCCAGATATGTTTGCAAGTGAGATAATTGTCTTTTCAACACGGCCGCATCTCTTTTCGGAAGACGATGGAGTCTCCCTGTTTTTTGTTCTGTTCTCAAGTCTCTAAACTTATGAAGTCTCGTTTCTGTAGTGGACCAATTCGTTAACATACCGCCAAGCCATTTTTTATTAACATAATGACACCGAGCCCTTATTGCAGCCCATGCTACTAGGTCAGCTGCTTTATTTTTAGTGCCAACGATTAAGAATTGTTTTCCCTTACTTGCTGCATCAAAAACCAAATCACAGGCTTCTGATAAAAAACGAGCGGTTCTAGTAAGATTTATAATATGAATACCTTTACGCTTTGCAGAAATATAAGGGGCCATTTTAGGATTCCATTTCCTAGTACCATGTCCAAAATGAACTCCGGCCTTCATCATCTCTTCCAAATCGATGTTACAATATCTTTTTGTCATTTCTCCCCACACCCCCCTCTTTTTTTTTTGAAAAAAAAAAAGAGACGAGGGTATCCTAAAATAAATAATTGTTCCGATGGAACCTTCTCTTCTACCGCAAATTGGCCGTAGATATACGACCTAAGCCATTACATTATTCCTTTTCTATTCATTATTATCATTTTTACTATTACTAAATGAAATCAAATGTTTTCAAATAAAAGGCTAAATCCGCTTTTAGGAATCATTAAATCCTATACCTATAAATGATTGTTCTGATGTATCGTGGAAATTCTTTGAAAGGCAAGAATCAAAAAATTTTCTGTGGTGGAACAAAATATCTCTCATTTCCCCCTCAAATATATTATTATTTTTGGTTTCCAAGGAAATGTTGTTATGTTGTCTCGAAGGGTGCACCAATCCCTCGAATCCGGTACCAACGGGTATCATCCCCCCCAGAACAACGTTCTCTTTCAGGCCTTTCAACCAATCGATACGACCCCGTAGAGCTGCTTTTGCTAAAACTCGAGCAGTTTCTTGAAAACTCGCTTCGGATATGAAACTTTGAGTATTCAGAGATGCTTTTGTTATTCCCAATAAGACGGCTCGGTAACAGATCGCTTCTTCCAAAGCACGCCCCATTCGTTCCGCCCGTAACAATCCAATTAATTCTCCGGGTAAGAAAACATTTGACATCCCATCTTCTGAAACCAACACTTTTGATGTTATTTGACGT